AGATGAGAACATGGATCAAAACAAAAGAGTTTGAATTCAAAAAAGTTGGGTGGGCTTTTCATCATATGTTAATTCCCTTTGATATTTAGGGAAGTTAGTTACTTGGAAAAACTTTCCATCCCATATCTATTTTAATTTTCAACGATGGATGTATTTTGAATCTCGTTTTTTTATTTAGGTATTTTTTTTGTTTGGCTATAATGAAGAATTGTAAATCTATGTAACGATTGGATTGAGGCAGGGATGATTTATCCTATCCCTTTTAGTCACTTTATGACAAGATTCAATTATTGAAATATTACTCAACCCCATGTTAAACAAAATGCATATAAAATGAGGAAATGTTTAGCTTATATGTATCGTTCTATTTCAATGACAATAATCTTTCGGTTTTTGTGAAAAAGGTTCGGGATCCCTTAAATTTTTTAAACTAAAATTAGTTAAATTAAGTATTATAGAATATCTATAACAGTGACAATTGTTCAGTCTATCTGATAGATACGAAAACCCCTCTCTATTTTTTCGATTTGGATTTTCGCAATCAGATGAAAAGAATAAAGATTCAAATCTTACCTTACATCAGTTTTTTTATCCATCTCATGAAAAAATGGGATTTATTTCTTCTTTTCTGTGATCTATTTATCTATTTGAAATCAGTGATGGGTCAATTAAAAAAAAAGACTTATCTTTTAATGATGTCTAAATAGGAACCTTTTTCCATTCGAAATAGTTTTACTAAAAATTTGGAATGATTCCTTGTAAGTTGAATCTTTGGTACTCAAAAAGTAGGAAATAGGTCAATCTATCCTATTGAGTCACTTGAAGTAGCAGACTCAAAAAGAACTTATTTATTCGTTTATCTATTTCTATTTCGTTATATATATATCTTAAAGTTAAAGATGGTGTTTTGCTAAGACTTCTTCAGAAAAATCTTTACACATATCATATATAGAAGAAAAAGTATAGATTATGCAATGTCTATGTACAACTGAACCAATGACTATTCATGATTCCATGATTGAATCAATTCCATACCGGTTCCAAATTAGAGGAATGTTATGGTAAAACTTCGTTTGAAACGATGTGGTAGAAAGCAACGTGCGACTTGAAGGACAGATCCGTTGTGGATTTTTACATCCGCTATTATATATTTATATAGGAATGAAGGTGCTCTTGACTCGACATCGTTTGTTCTGTTCCACTCGAACCCTTTGTTTTTCGCTTTTTGTTGGGTTGTAAATAGTCCACGATGGAGCTCGAGTGGAAAGGATTAATTCATTTCTCGGGGGCAAGGATCTAGGGTTAATGCCAATCAATAAATTGGAACAACTTCGTAAATATATCTTCGAAGATAGAAATGGAAAGGATCCAATTTGAGCAAGTTTCCAACTCAAAAGCAAAACCTGTTGGAATTGATCAAACATTTTTTCGATCAAAAGTGTATCACGCGGGAATCAACTGTCCGTAGGATTCTTTGATAGAAAGAGAAATCACAAAAAAGGGTATGTTGCTGCCATTTTGAAAGGATTAAGAAGCACCGAAGTAATGTCTAAACCCAATGATTTAAAACAAAGATAAAGGATCCCAGAACAAGGAAACACCCTTTTAATTGTCTCGATAGTCTCAATAACTGGATCAGACTGAAGAATCAAAATAGAATTTTAAACGAGACAAACAAAAGGGGGTAAAGACCACTCAATAAATGAAATTTATTAAAGATTTTTTCCTTAATAAGCTATTTGAGAGTTATCCAACTTGAGTTATGAGTACGAATGGTTTCTTTTTCATTTTCAGGAAGGAAGAAGAAAAAAAAAGACTAAAATCATAGTCTAATTGATTTTATAGGCTCATTTGTCATTTATTAGAATTCCATACATAGACAAAACTTCGAATCAAATCATTTTTTCTCGAGCCGTACGAGGAGAAAACTTCCTATACGTTTCTAGGGGGGTATTGTTCATCTACATCTATCCCAATGAGCCGTCTATCGAATCGTTGCAATTGATGTTCGATCCCGAAGAGAAGGAAAAGATCTTCGAAAAGTGGGTTTTTATGATCCACTGAAGAATCAAACTTATTTAAATGTTCCTGCTATTCTATATTTCCTTGAAAAGGGTGCTCAACCTACAGGAACTGTTCAGGATATTTTAAAGAAGGCAGAAATTTTTAAGGAACTTCGACCTAATCAAACGAAATTCAATTAAAGAAATACCAAGGGGGGGTAGTGATTTGTATATAACTTTGTATAACTTTTCTCTACTATTTTTTTATTTCCCCTCTTAATCCTGCTTTATTCATATCTATTTCTCATTGCTTCTGTCGAATTCCATGGTCGATAACAACAAAACCTTAGTTTTTAGTTTATTGATCATATAAATCTCAAATTCGGATATTTCATTTCTTTCAACTATGTGGTTTTCATTGGAATTTGACTAACCAACAAGGAATCCAGTTTGTTTATTCCACTTAGATTGATGAAATACATTAAAAATCCGATATT